AAACAGTTTTTTTGTGCAACCTAGTGTATTCATATTTCAATTAGAAGTTCCTAGATGGAGCTACTTTAACTTTATGTCTTACATAGAAGATATTACTATGTACTCTATTTCAAATCACGTGAACAGTCATTAGCATTACTAGGGTACATACCGGTATTTATATTTAGTCATTTCATTTGAGAGTCTCTTTTATTAGTTTTTTTAGTTTCAATAGCAGAAAAAATAGAATTCTCTACTGTATCCGCGTATCATTTATCCCTACGAAATACCAGACGAAATAGAACGATCTTAGAAGGGATATAATGAAATTCGTTGATTGTTTGTTCCTAGAGAAATGATCTGTTTTATTTGACTTGACTGATGGGGACAACAAAAAATGAATTAGAAAATTAACTATACTATAATACTATAACTATATATAACTATAATATAAATAATATAAATATAATATAAATATAAATAATATAAATATAATATAAAAATCTAATACTAATAACTAATAATAAAAATAATACTAATAATTAATACTAATAATAAAAATAATAATAAAATAATAAACAGAGTGCTCTTATTCAAAACGCCCTGTGATCTTCAACCAATTTTGCGCTTCAATATAATTACCAGGGGTAAGGGCTATAGCTTGTTTCCAATACTCAGCGGCTTGATCAAACCAAGCCTCCGCAATTTCCGAATCTCCCTGTCGAATGGCCTGTTCTCCGCGGTCGGAATAGGTGAGTAAATTCCCTTCCCTTAGAACCGTACTTGAGAGTTTCCTGCCTCATACGGCTCATCAGTCAATTCTTTTCGTGCCCCATTTTTTTATTAGATCTATTCTATTTTTTTTTTCTCGAGTTAACAAAAAGAGGATAATTACATGAGTTTCAAACTTGAATTTGGATTAATAAAAAAAGGAATCCGCTTTATAGTTTTATCTTTTCTCCTACCTTCAGAAGAATAAAGCATCGGCATTTACACTCTCATTATAATTTTCTGAAAGGTAACTATCTCGATTTCCTATATCATATACTTTCATATATGATATATAAATTTCTATAGAATCCGTGAAAAAGACTTTTCTTCATAAAAAAGAAAAGACTTACTATCTTTGGGATCTGATACTACACCGCTGCTCAAAACTTTAGGGGATCAACTCTATTACATAAGTGGATTCCTAACTTTTCTATCATGATATAAGTAAGCAGTTCTTCTTGTATTGGCCCAAAACCTCGCTAATTGATCTTTACGGTGCTTTCTCTATCAATTAGATCTTTTATCCATAGAAAAAAAAAGTATCTAGGCATATCTATTTCTTCATATTTCAACTTCTATGAAGTTTCTTTCTTTGCTACAGCTGATAAAAATCGTTGTTTTGGACGATATATATGTAGAAATCCTTTTTTTTTTCTAGTATTTATTAGCGGATTTGCTCTTTCTTTTCTTTTTTCTTTCTATAGTGGAGATAGTCGCACGTAATGACAGATCACGGCCATATTATTAAAAGCTTGTGGTAAGAACGGGTTTCGTTCTAGTGCCCGAAAATAATATTCCAAAGCTTTCGTATGTTCTCCGTTACTTGTGTGGATAAGGCCTATGTTATAAAGTATATAACTTCGATCATAGGGATCAATTTCCAGTCGCATAGCTTCATAATAATTCTGTAAAGCTTCCGCATAATTTCCTTCGGATTGAGCCGACATCCGTTACGGTCGTCATTCGGTTCAAAGAATCTCCGTTCCAGAACCGTACGTGAGATTTTCATCTCATACGGCTCCTCCTTTATGTGCATAATGATAAAAATACATAGAATAAAAAAAGATTGCAGTATTCTCATTATGAACTGAGCAGGGCTAGTGTTTTTACAATAAATCTCTAGCCAACCTTCCTGTAAAAGATCTTTTCTTAACATCAAGTATGTTGGTACTGGATAAAAAAAAATGGTAACTCCAACAATTTCTTTGTCCTCAACGCCGCTTAATTTCCTGGAATTAGTCACTTCAACAGTCTTCGATGGTTATACGGGTATCCAAAATACGAACGAGATGGATGTTTGTTGTCCCAACCATTCTTCTTAGTCCCGATCCCGATAAGGAAGGGGGGGATATCTTTTTTAACAAAGTTTTCGTGTTGTTGATTCCTAAACGTAGTGCTTCTTCCCCCATGCCGCCCATTGGTACTAGTGGAGTAGAGTTGACCTAACCCATAAGTATAGGTATAACCTTTCGCTTAATACTATAAATCAAAAATTCAAGCATATGAGGCTGCATTAATCGGGGATACACGACAGAAGGAATTAATTATTTTATTTCCACAAACTTCACCTTCAGCAAGCGTAGGTTTTTTTCCATTTTTTCTTTCTATCCGAAGAATGTGTCTTTCTCCTAAGACTGAGAGCAAAAAAAAGGAAAAAAGAATCAAATCGCACCATCTCTGTAATAGGTGAATGCCTCCTTTTCTCCTGAAGTTGTCGGAATTATTCGTAATAAGATATTGGCTACAATTG